CTTCATTCATTCATTGAATGATAAATCACTACAAGTGAAGGAGATACACGATTTAAATAATGGAAGATCCAATATTTCAAAATTGTATCTAGAATGACTGGAAAAGTGGAAACAAGACCAGATATAATTTGATCATTATGAGCAAATCCAAAATCTTTGTAGACCGAACCAATCATTAGTTCCCACCCCCGGGGTGAGTGGAATCCGATACATAAATCAGTTAATAAAAGAATAGAAAAAGCCTTTATTGTGTCGCTTAAGTTATAGAGGAATTCCTGAACCCAAGAATTCAGAATGACAAGTTCTTCATTACCCAGAATAGAATAACCACTTAGAATAGCAAAACAGATTATATTTGTCGAGAAATCCAAAATGATATGGATATGATCTTCGTTGTGCATTTTGACCAATTGCATCGTCTCTTTGTGGATTCCTATACGAAGCTTTTGTATCTGTGTCTCCGGGTACTCTTTTATCATTTCATCCAACAGGAATAGTTGTTCTAATTCTATGAATCTTTCTAGAACGTTCTTTTCTTGAATATCATTCAAAAAAGTTTCGGATTGTCCGGTATTCCACCAATTAGTAACCCAAGGTTCCAGACTTTTATTAAATGAGAGAGAGATCCACCAGGGCAAAAAGACTATAGATGCAAGATACGGGAGGGGAGTCAATGCTTTCTTTTTTGACACTTTTCATCTGTGAATTGTTAATGAACCCGCTTCAGTCGCCGACTCTATCTGATCCGATATTTCTATGAAGCATGAGTTCTATAACAAGGTATGGAACCTATGGATCTATTCCTTTTTTTTTTTTTTGAATTGTTTAGTCCTTGGATCTAGAAAGAATATAGAAATAGAATAAGGGCCCGTTTCGAATGAAGAAATAATCAAATACTTTTCCCAGATATCTCAGTTGGTCAAATTCGAACCAATTCTATCTTCATTTGTTCTTTACGATGAATGCCCAAAAGAACCGCTTGAAATAATGAATATTATTTTGATTTCGAGACGAAAGAACTCCCCTCAATTATTTTTTCGAAATTTTCACTGGCTACCCACGACCCAGGAATAATTGAGGGGATATTTCTGAAAAATATTAATGATGAAATCCGAAATAGGTGACAAAACGAGAGAGAAATTGGATAGTTATGAGAGATCTAAACGTTTGGTTATCCAGGAGCTAAAGAAAGGATCAAAAAAGAAACATCGATTGACAAAAGAAAGATAATTAACGAGATATGATACATCTGTATCTAATGTATTAATCCAAAGTATTGGCCCTAAAAAGAGAAATTATGTATTCCGAAATGCTCTGATATGTGTGATGAATACATACTTATTAGACTTGTTACTAGTAGAATTGAGTTCTATATGGAGAAAAAGGAGTTTTGGTCGATCAAAATTGCTTCTTATTGTGGTTGTTCCGTATACGTCCGCCTGCTTTATTCTATGGGCCACAGAAGGATTACCAACGGAACGGGGGAAATAGAATCTAACATGTTTTGCTCGAATGAACGTTCCGAAGAAGCTTCAGTTATATTTAAAAGGGGGTTCCTGGGTCCCTTCCCTCATGCTGAGAAAGCATTAATTCCCTTCATTTCAAAATACTTCAATTGGCACGCGCAAGAAATAGGCCAATTCAGCAGCTTTTTGTTCAATTTCTCGTGGAGTAAAATTTTCGTCAGTACGGGTCAAGGGAATGGCGCCCTGGCCTCTGATTTCCATATAAAGGACACGTCGAGGATAAAGACCCTCTTTAACTTCCATTCTGATCGATTGAATCTCTCTCATAAGGAATCGAAGGAAGATGCGACGATTTATTCCAGGAAATCCCCAACGAAAAATACACACTATTCCTTCTTTTCTATCGAATCGATCATAACCGCTACCTACATTCCACGAAATTGTGCACCACAAATAGGAACTAATGAACAGACCTGCGATCCCATAGAAAGACATCACGATTCCTTGGGGAAAAAAAATGATTTGCTGAGACGGGAATAAAGATATCAGATTCCTACCAAGATAACTGGAAGTTCCAACCAATAGGAATCCTAGTGAACCTAAAAAAAGGATACAGGCCCAGCAGAAATTACTTGTTTTTCGAGATCCCGTTATAAGTTCTATCCATATACGTTCTGATCGATAGTTCATACTAGATCCAGTTGCATCCTATTGGAATTGAGAGAAGAGAATAAGCCAAATGAATTTGATTTTACTTTTTTTATTTTGCTCCCGAAGTAACTCTCATCAACTAGCACTATTATGACGCGAACTATTAGGAGTAATTCATCAAATTGGTTAGATATAAAATAATAACATCCCCTTCGTATAATACCACCACTATGTATATCTACATAATATAGATACGTTAACTTTCTATTTCAGATATCCGCTCTGATCCATTTTAAAACAGCTATCCCCCCATATACATGCATTTATCCATATATAATGTATCCGCATGTATAATCACTTTTTTATTTGTGCCCGGAGGGAGCCACATGTCGTATCATATTCCACTAAATGGATATCCCTATTATGATCCAAGTCCAAGTGTTGAAATAAATTGATGAAATTTTGTCCTATCAGGTCTAAACAATCTTGTTTTTTTGAACATGAAGAGATAAAGAAGCCATTGCAATTGCTGGAAACACTAAGCCCACTAAAGGCACAAAAATAGAGGGTAAATTGAAATCTGTCATAGAATGGGTGCCTCGATTTAATATTTGTACCTGTTATAAAGATATTTTATCTTATGATAAGTATATCTATTATAAGTATTATTAAGTATATAATAAGTGCAAGGAATGTAGAGCTAAATAAGTGTATCTATTCACCTTTCTACAAGAAATAGATGGATGATAATCCGCTTTATTATTCTTGTTCTACCGCCCTTATTTTCTAATAAAGAGTTTCTTACGAGTTTCCTAAGGATTTGTTAGAATCCGATCCAACAGGAATTCATAGTCAAAAGTGTAGGTCCTCGGGAGATATAAAAATATGCAACACTTCCCGTATAGATTTGAATTATTCTATATATATTAATACGATATATATTAATATGAAAGAAGGGAACATGAAATTCTTTTGATTTTTTTTCCCAATTCCATTCCGCGGAAGGAAGAATTCACTCTTTTCCTCCTGATAGGGGGTTCCTGATTACTAATCATGAATAGGGGTAGGATAAAAAATCTGCATCAAAAAAAGTCATTATCCGAAACTTCCTATAGAACTTATGTTACCAAAGAAAACTCCACTCTTCTTATTTTGACTTTGATTCCGATGAACTAAAGTTCGCTACAAATAACTGAGCCTAGCGCTCTACTTGAATTTTGATTCAAGGGAAAGAAACCGTGTAGCTGAAATAATTCACTCAGAACACCTTTTAAAGGATTACGTGGTACGATTGGATCAAATAAGCCCTTATGGAATAAATACTCAGCTGCTTGTGAACCGTCAGGTACTGTCTTATTCAATGTTTGTTCAATTACTCTTTTCCCCGCAAATGCAATGTAGGCATTGGGTTCAGCAATAATAATATCTCCCAACATACCAAAACTGGCCGTTACTCCGCCGGTTGTAGGAGATGTAAGGATTGATACATAGAATAACTTTTTATTGAATTGATAATCATATAAAGCGGAAGATATTTTAGCCATTTGCATCAAACTCAAACTTCCTTCTTGCATGCGTGCTCCTCCAGAAGCACACACCATAATAACAGGTAGAGATCTATTAGCAGCATATTCGATCAACCGGGTGATTTTCTCGCCTACTACGGATCCCATACTACCCCCCATGAACTGAAAATCCATAACCCCAATGGCTATGGGAATCCCATTTAGTTGACCTATGCCTGTTTGAACAGCCTCAGTTAAACCTGTCTTTCTTTGATACGAATTGATACGATCTCTATAAGGTTCCTCTTCCGAGTGAAATTCAATGGGGTCAATAGAGACCATGTCTTCGTCCATAGGATCCCAAGTGCCCGAATCAACCGAAAGTTCGATTCTATCTGAACTACCCATTTTCAAATGATATCCACATTGTTCACAAATATTCATTTTTGACCTAAAAAATTTCTTATAATTTAATCCATAACAATTTTCGCATTGAACCCATAAATGTCTGTATTTTTTATTTCCATCGAAATCATTAGATCTTCCTCTTATATTGAAATCACTGCCATTACCGCCAGTTCTTATACTAGAACTCCCCCTGTCACTATCACTTACACTTTCACCACTACAAATGTAACTATAAATATAACTGTAAATGTGATTGTCGCTACCACTCGAAATGTACTTATCAATACTGATTTCAGAACGAAGATAACTATCAATGCAACTATTAATGTGATTATTCCAACTATACGTAGTATCATACATATAATGATCATAGTAGCGATTGTCACTCTTAGACCCGCTATTCAGATAACTAGAAAAAGCAGTTTCTAGTTCACTCAGAAAAGAACTATCGTTGTCAATCTCAAAAACCCGATTTTCAATATCAAAATATACGGAATAACTGTTACCATTACTATCCCTAACTAAAAAAGTGTCATCAGAGATGAAACTCCAAATGTCCCTGACACCGAAAAAATGATCAACATTACTGCAACTATTACTTTCGCGCCAACCATGATTATGATTGTTTTTATTCGTATCATTTAGAATAGGATCTTCACTTCCACTGGTATTTCCAACAGGACGACCAAGACTGTCCATTGATTTACCTAGCCCACACCTGTGTTCTAACTCCTCGTTAGACAACATTGAATTGAACCACCATTTTCCCATAGATCCTTCCTGCCCCCTATTTGAAAATACAATAAATGAATAGTCATTCGACGAAAAATCATTTTACTATTTCATTTCCTATCGGAATACGCATATAGATCCAATCACTAGGATTATTAACTAATAACGAGTAACTATTGAACGAAAGAAATGATTTTGTGGGAGTCGGGAGTATCAATTCACTATATATGATGGAACC